AAGTATCATTCACATCTTATTATGTATGTGAGAAATCACAAAATTCATAAATCATATAGGGATTAAAAATGGGATAGGGGTTCTTTAAGATTCTAAAATATGAACAATACTTATTTCTTATGAGCCAAGCCGATAAAATAAATAAGATGAACTACAAAAATTCTTTATCATGAACTATCTAACATGCATATCAACATCAACAATTATATGGCCACGAAAAATAAATAGTAACATCAAAGGAGATGAAGAAAACGGAAAAAAACACAAAGAAAGAAAAGGGCTCGATTCTTTTTGTGTAATCCATCTAAGATGAATTTTTAATATTACCACTCCACCCCGGAACTCTATTAGACTAGACTTTTAGGTCTTTCAACCAACTAATTAAACCATTCGAATATTATCGAAATAGAAAGATTTTTTTTGTAGCGCAGAAAAAAGGTAAACAAAAAAAAAAAATAAAGAATTCTTCATTATAGATTCAGCGAATATACCTAAAAAAATGCATCTATTCTTTAATCATCTAGGAAAAATATATCTACAGATACTTAAATAGATACTCATACAAATGAATCATGTGCCAGGAACCAGATTTGAACTGGTGACACGAGGATTTTCAGTCCTCTGCTCTACCAACTGAGCTATCCCGACCATTCTTGACGCATAAGACTCATTTTTATTTTATGAGATTACTGAAGTATATGTCAATGAATCTATATCAACTAAGTAAAAAAAAAAAAAGACGAAAAATAAAAGTTTGTAAGTTAGTTTCAGTAGTAGGAATTTTTTTGTATTGTTTTGCTAATCACGCATATGAGAATTCCTTGCTCAAAAATAAAATATTCATTTGTACGTTTATCATAAAAAAAAAATTCTATGTGTTTCACATATATATTTCAAAATTTGTGACTTGTAATTATGATAAGAAATTTTTGAAAAAAAAAGAAAAATTCCAATTTAGTTGTGAAAGAATAAACTGAATATAAACTGAATAAAGCACATAAATAACGACTTAAAGATAGAGAGGATATGTGAAATTAGAAAGTTAAACAGGCCTTTTGGGGATAGAGGGACTTGAACCCTCACGATTTATTAAGTCGACGGATTTTCCTCTTACTATAAATTTCATTGTTGTCGGTATTGACATGTAGAATAGGACTCTATCTTTATTCTCGTCTGATTGATCAGTTCTTCAAGGGATCTATCAGATTATGATGGAGTGAATAATTTGATCAATGAATATTCCATCTTTTCTTCAACTTGGAATTGATTTGATTCACATCTTTCATTTGTGACTATTTTTATCACAAATAGATCTTCATTAATCAATTGAAATACTATTTCAGTATATATATGTTTATCTTTGATCCATTCCTGGAATTTTTACGGAAGGATTCTTTTCCTAATGCAAAAAGGAAAAATCGTCAACTCCTTTTGTTAGAACAGCTTCCATTGAGTCTCTGCACCTATCCCTTTTTTATTATCACTTTCTGAACTTTTCTTTGTTTTCGGAAAACAGGATTTGGCTCAGGATTGCCCTTTGTGAATTCCAGGGTTTCTCTGAATTTGAAAGTTCTCACTTGGTAAGTTTCCATACCAAGACTCAATCCAATTAAGTCCGTAGCGTCTACCAATTTCGCCATATCCCCCTCTTTCATCTATACTCGATACCATTATTTGCTTGAATTAGAAATGATTCTATTATCTATATATTCACAATTCAATATACACAGATATATACCACATATCTATTTCTATTCTATGTCCCTACTTCTATTATTTTTTCATGCAATTTGTAATACTCGAATGGTCGATTCTTTTTTTTTTCATCTTAGTTTTTTATCTTCTCTTTCCGACTGAAAACTTGGGAATCTTTTATTTTGATCTGGGTTGGGCTTTTCTCTTTCTTTCATTTTTTTCTTTTTTCCTTAAAGCAAACAGATACAGACTCTCTATAACAAAAAAAAATGAAAATTTTCATTTTTTTTTGTTTTTGTTGAAATAAACAATCCATTTATTCATATAGAATTGATAGAACTAAAACGAATCGAATGGCTATAAGTAACCATTCTTTTAATGTAAAATTGGACATTCATTTCGAAATATGAAATTCCTAATTATTATTAGTTACTTTACTAAAATTTACAATAATAATATTTTTGAAATAATCAAATACTATTTGATAAATGGATCGAAATTTATTATATTAATATTAATTATTAATCCCGATTTTGTACTTTATGTTATGCACTAAAATATCAAATAAATAATAATAAAAAATAAGAAATATTGGATTGGATATTCTATATTTTCTATGTTTGTATTAATTTGAATTATGTTATAAATAACTAACAATTTTAAATTCAGATCCCATTTATTAAATTCCTATGCATACGCATATTTTGGTTATGTTAGCCCGCTTAGCTCAGAGGTTAGAGCATCGCATTTGTAATGCGATGGTCATCGGTTCGAATCCGATAGCCGGCTTTTCTCAATTTGTTTT